TTTAGGCAGAGCACCGGAACCCATTTTTAGTAAGAAACTGAAAGAAACCTCAGAAACGGAAGAAACAGATGAAGAAACAACTTTCGAAACGGAAGAAACAGATGTAGAAACAACTTTCGAAACGGAAGAAACAGATGTAGAAACAACTTCCGAAACGGAGTGGGAACAAGAGGGATCCACCGAAGAAGATCCTTTTTCTTCCCTTTTTTCGGAAGAAAAGGAGGATCCGGACAAAATCGACGAAACGGAAGAGATCCAAGTGAATGGAAAGCAAAAAACAAAGGATGAATTCCATTTTCACTTTAAAGAGACATGCTCTAAAAATAGACCACTTTCTGAAACTTTTTCTCTGGATGGGAATCAAAAAAATTCGAAGTTCGAAATATTGATAGAAAAAAAAAAGAAAAATCTGTTATGGGTTGAAAAACCTCTTGTAACTTTTCTTTTTGATTCTAAACATTGGAATCGTCCACTTCGATATAGAAACAATGATCATTTTTGTAATCCTGTAAGAAACGAAATGGGACAATATTTTTTTTATACATGTCTAAGTGATGGAAAAGAAAGAATATCTTTTACCTATCCGCCCAGTTTGTCAACTTTTTTGGAACTAATCAAAAGAAAAATCTCTTTGTTCCTAACACAAAAAATATCCTCTGATGAATTGTATAATCATTGGAATTCAACGAATGAACAACTCTATATATATAGAAGTAATGAATTTATAAACAGAGTACAAACTCTAGATAAAGGATATCTTGCTTCGAAAACACTGGAAAAAAGGACTCGATTGTGTAATGATAAAACTAAAAAAGAGTACTTGCCCCAAAGATATGATCCTTTATTGAGCGGACCCTATCGGGGAAAAACACAATTTTTTTTCTCATCCTCACTGCTAAATAAAACTTTCCGAAAAAAATTTAATTTTAAAGAAAGGCTTTGGATAAATAAAATTCATCTTATTCTTGTTATTACTAATTATGGAGAATTTGAAGGAAAAATAGCTCTTAATAGTAAGCAGCAATTATTTTCAAGAAAAATCGCCTATTTCTTAACCTTAATTAATGAATTTGGTGGAAAATCAAGATCAAGTTTCAATTTTTTTGGTTTCAATTTTTTTGGTGGAAAATCAAGATCAAGTTTCAATTTTAAGGAACTCTCTTTTTTCCAATTGTTATTTGATCCAGTTATAACGAATCCAAAAACGAAAACAAGTAGAAAAAATTCTACTGGACTAAAACAAATAGGTAAAAAAGTTCCTCGACGGTCATACCAATTACTTAATGATGCAGAACACGAAGATGGCGAAATCCTGTCGGCAGAGTCTCAAATTCGTTCACGAAGATCCAGACTGGTACTGATTTTTAGTGATAGGAAAATCCTTAATGAAAAGCAACCAAATGATGGTATGTACCACACTAATAAGGACTTATATATCCGACGTTATACCCCCGAATCAGACTTTCGTCGATATCTAATAAAAGGATCCTTACGAGCACAAAGACGTAAAACAATTATTTTTGGATTGTCTCAAATAAAATCGCATTCTCTTATGTTTAGGGAAAGAATAAAGAAATCTATTTATTCTTATTTTATTTCTTTCGATATTTTTGGACTGATGAAAACACTGATGGAAAGATTGGTGAAAACAATGTTTATAAATTGGATGTCGATGTATAAACCGAAAGAATTCAAACTTTTTAATTCTACTTATAACACTTATAGAAATAAACAAATAAAAGAAAATAAAAAAAAGGACACAATAGGGGAAAAGGAAAGAATAGAAAAGCTGATAGTGGAAAGAGAAATACAAGCCAGGATAGAGGAAGAAGACTATGCGGAAACAAGACTGCTAGAAATCATTGAAGACTGGGATTCGCTTTTTTATGGTCAAGGACTAAGAAGTTGTCTTTTAGTAGCTCACTCAATTCTTAGAAAATATATTATAATACCCTCATTAATAATAACTAAAAATATTATTCGTATATTATTATTTCAAAACCCTGAATGGTCCGAAGATTTCAGGGATTGGAATCGAGAGATGCATGTTAAATGCACCTTGGATGGAGTTCCGTTCTCGGAGAAAGAATTTCCGCCAAATTGGCTCTGGGGCGGGCTTCAAATACAACTCCTACATCCTTTTCGTTTAAGACCTTGGCACCCATCTAAGTTAAAATTTCCTTATAAAGGTCGAAAAAAAAACAAAGTACAAAAAAGGTATTTTTCTTATTTAACAATTGTGGGACTGGAAACGGACGCTCCTTTTGGTTTTCCCAAAGCGGATCTTTTTATTTTTAACCCCATCCTTAAAGAACTTGAAATTGGAAATATAATAAAAAATGTTTTGCGAGTTCTAACAATTTTTAAAGAAAAAATAAAGAAACTTTCAAAATCAAAAAGAAATCAAAATGTTTTATCGGAATTTAGAGAAGTAGATGAATTAAATAAAAATAAAAAAGATTCGACAGTTTCAGAATTGTCTATTGCAATTGGATCTATACCTTATACAAATTATTCACTGATAGAAATACAAATGATTTATCTTTCTGCTAGAAGAAATGCAGTTCGAAATGAAATGGAAGAAATAGAAAAAATTATAAAAGAAAATAAAACAAAAAATAAAACTTCAAAATTAAACCCATTAAACGAAATTTCCTACACATTAAACATATTAAAAATAAAAACTGCTCGATTAGTGTATAAATTTTACTTTTTTATAAAAATTTTGATTGAAAATATATACATAGATGTCTTTTTAGGTATCATTAATATTCCAAGGCTTAATGCACACCTTTTTCTTGAATCAATAAAAAAGACTATTACTAAATATATTGCCAATAATGAATCAAATCAAAAAAAATTTGATAAAGCAAATCAAAATAAAAATAAATTGAACTTTATTTTTTTTATAAAAAAGTCAAAAGATTTTGCTGTTGTTAATTATAATTTAAAGACTTTTTGTGACATATCTTGCTTATCCCAAGCCTATGTATTTTACAAACTATCACAAACCAAAAGTCTTAACTTATATAAGTTAAGATCGATCTTTGAATACCAAAACCTTTTTCTGAAGACTGAAATAAAAAATTATTTTAGAGCCAAAGGATTATTTAATTCGGAATTAAAAGAAAAAAATTTGATAAATTCGTTTTCTTTAATGAATCAATGGAAAAACTGGTTAAGAAGTCATTATCAATATAAATATGATTTATCTCAGGTTAGATGGTCTAGATTAATACCAGAAAAATGTAAAAATAGAATATATCAGCACTATATGGTTGAAAAAAAAAAATTAAGCAACTGGAATTTAGATGACCCAAACCAATTAATTGATTATGAAAAAACAAATGATTCGGAGGTAAAGTTATTTGCAAATCAAAATAGCAAGTTTAAAAAACACGCTAGATATAGTCTTTTATCATATGAATCTATTAATTATGAAAAAAAGACGGACTTTTTGATTTACGAATCAATAACTAATAAAGCAACGATTCTTTACCGAAAATATTTTGATTGGCGACTTATCAATTTTTGTCTTCAAAAGAAGCTTGATATTGAGTCCTGGATCGATGATACCCGCAGCAAACATAAAAAAAAGACTAAGACTCGAACTAAAAACTATCAAATAATTCATAAAATTGATAAGAAAAATTTTTATTATTTTATTCCCATTTACCAAGATCAAGAAATCAATTCATCTAAGAAACCCCCCTTTTTTTTTGATTGGATGGGAATGAATGAAGAAATACAAACTAGTGTCATATCGAATCCGAGTTTGTCGAATCGGCGTTTGGAACTTTGGTTCTTTCGAAAATTTGTGATACTTTACAACACATATAAGAGAAAACCATGGACAATACCGATTAAATTTCTTCTTTTTAATTTAAAAACAAATAGTAGTACAAAATCATCGAATGAAAAGAAAATTTTTGAATTAGAGAATCAAAATCATAACGAAAAAGATATTGACGAAGATTCTATGGGATTAGGTATGACAAAACATAGACAAAACAACAGTAATACGGAAGTAGATCTTTATTACTTGCTAAAAGAGTTTTTCTGTTTTCAATTAAACTGGCTTTATTTCATAGACGAAGATATAGTTTATAATAGCAAAAAGTTTTGTTTCCTGATAAAAACGAGAACACCTATACGAAAAGTTATTCTATCTTATCTTAAAAGGGGAGAACTGGATGTGAGGATTCTGGCAGCTCCAAGATATGTAACTGATACAGCATTGCTGAAAAACAAGGCACTATTTTATATGGAACCTGTCCTTGTGAGGATAAAAACTGATGGCAAATTTCTTTTGTCTCAAATGGTGGGTATCTTATTAGTTCATAAGAACAAAGAACAAATTAATAAAAAAGAACAAATTAATAAAAAATCTAGAGAAAAATTCTATGTTGATGAAAATAAAAAGAATTTTACCGATAAAAGACGTCACAATAGAATTGGAAATACAGAAAAAACTTATTATGATTTACTTGTTCCTGAAAATATTTTATCCCCTAAACGTCGTAGAGAATTAAGAATTCGAATTTCTTGCAATTTTAAAAATAAAAACGATATTCATAGAAATACCGAAATTTTCAATGGTAATAACATAAAAAAAGGCAGTCCCGCTTTGGAGAAAAACAAATATTTTTCGAGAGAAAAAAATAACCTAATAAAATTGAAATTTTTTCTTTGGCCCAATTTTCGATTAGAGGATTTAGCTTGTATGAATCGCTATTGGTTCGATACTAATAATGGAAGTCGGTTCAGTATGGTAAGGATATATATATATCCGCCGTTGAAATTTTAATAAAGGCGAATTTTTCATATATATCATAGCATATTTGGGCTAGTATATGAAAAGAACGAGATAGTCGCCTTATTGATTTACACTCCATATTCCATTCTGGTACATAGAATTCAATCATCTATCAATTAGATCTAGAAATGAATCAATGGCATTTTTTTTTTTACTTTTTTTTAGGTAGAATTTTTTTCTTTTTTGTAAGCGACGAAATAGACGACCTTTAAAAAATTGGATTGAGTAATTCCAAATTCTTTCAAATCGAATTTGGAATTACTAACAAAGTAAAGATTTTTGTGTATACAAAATTTAAATGAACTGACAGTATTTATTAATAGAATACATTTATTAAGTTTTTATTATTACTGATTAATCAAAATATTTTAAAATTAAAACTAAAAAAAGGGGGGGATCTTTATTTTATGGTAAAAAATTCATTCATTTCAGTTATTTCACAAAAAGAAAAAGACGAAAACAAGGGATCTGTTGAATTTCAAATAGTAACTTTCACTAATAAGATACGAAGACTTACTTCACATTTGGAATTGCATAGAAAAGACTATTTATCTCAGAGAGGTTTGCGGAAAATTTTAGGAAAACGCCAACGACTGCTGTCTTATTTAGAAAAAAAAAATCGAGTACGTTATAACAAATTAATTAGTCGGTTGGATATTCGGAAGTTAAAAGGACGTTAAAAACGGATTAATTTCTTAATTTGAAGAGTTTTGTTGAATTATTTGATTTATTAGATCTTGAGATGAACTTCTTTTTCTTTTCAGTAACTTGTGGAATGGATCAAGGAAACCCCTATGAATATACCAGCTAAACGAAAAGACCTTATGATAGTGAATATGGGTCCCCACCACCCATCAATGCACGGTGTTCTTCGACTCGTTGTTACTCTAGACGGTGAGGATGTTATTGATTGTGAACCAATATTAGGTTATTTACACAGAGGAATGGAAAAAATTGCGGAAAATCGAACAATTATACAATATTTGCCCTATGTAACACGGTGGGATTATTTGGCTACAATGTTCACAGAAGCAATAACAGTAAATGGTCCAGAACTGTTAGGAAATATTCAAGTGCCAAAAAGAGCCGGCTATATCAGAGTAATTATGTTGGAATTAAGTCGTATAGCTTCTCATTTGTTATGGCTTGGGCCTTTTATGGCAGATATTGGTACACAGACTCCTTTCTTCTATATTTTTAGAGAAAGAGAGTTAATATATGATTTATTTGAAGCTGCCACTGGTATGAGAATGATGCATAATTATTTTCGTATCGGGGGGGTAGGGGCTGATCTACCTCATGGTTGGATAGATAAATGTTTGGATTTTTGCGATTATTTTTTAACAGCAGTTGCTGAATATCAAAAACTTATTACACGAAATCCTATTTTTTTAGAACGAGTTGAAGGAGTAGGTATTGTTGGTGCGGAGGAAGCAATAAATTGGGGTTTATCGGGACCAATGCTACGAGCTTCCGGAGTACAATGGGATCTTCGTAAAGTTGATCATTATGAGTCTTACGACGAATTTGATTGGGAAGTCCAGTGGCAAAAAGAAGGAGATTCATTAGCTCGTTATTTAGTCCGAATTGGTGAAATGCTGGAATCTATAAAAATTATTCAACAGGCTCTTGAAGGAATTCCAGGAGGTCCTTATGAGAATTTAGAAACCCGCCGTTTTGATAGAGAAAAGGATCCGGAATGGAACGATTTCGAATATCGATTCATTAGTAAAAAAACTTCTCCTACTTTTGAATTACCGAAGCAAGAACTTTATGTCAGAGTGGAAGCCCCAAAAGGAGAATTGGGACTTTTTCTGATGGGGGATCAGAGCGGGTTTCCTTGGAGATGGAAAATCCGCCCCCCGGGTTTTATCAATTTGCAAATTCTTCCTCAATTAGTTAAAAGAATGAAATTGGCTGATATTATGACAATATTAGGTAGTATAGATATCATTATGGGAGAAGTTGATCGTTGAAATGATAATTGATACAACAGAAGTACAAGCTATCCATTCTTTTGCTAACTTAGAATCCTTAAACGAGGTCTATGCAATTATATGGGAGTTTGTTCCTATTTTGGCTCTTGTATTGGGAATCACGATAAGCATACTAGTAATTGTATGGTTAGAAAGAGAAATATCTGCAGGGATACAACAACGTATTGGACCCGAATATGCAGGTCCTTTAGGAGTTCTTCAAGCTCTAGCGGATGGGACAAAACTACTTTTCAAAGAAAATCTTTTTCCATCTAGGGGGGATACTCATTTATTCAGTATTGGGCCATCTATAGCAGTCATATCCACTCTCTTAAGCTATTCAGTAATTCCTTTTGGCTATCACTTTGTTTTAACTAATCTAAATATTGGTGTTTTTTTATGGATTGCCATTTCAAGTATTGCTCCCATTGGACTTCTTATGTCAGGATATGGATCAAATAATAAATATTCCTTTTTAGGTGGTCTACGAGCTGCTGCTCAATCGATTAGTTATGAAATACCTTTAACTATTTGTGTGTTAGCCATATCTCTACGTGCGATTCGTTGAAACAAAAATTTTTCGCTATTCCGTTCTTTTTAGTTTTAAGACGAAAGTGAAATGAGTTTAATAGATATCTTCATTTTTTATTCATCATTTTGGTTGATGAACGAAATTGGATAGTTATATGAGTGAAAAAAAAAAAAACAACTTCGAAATTTGTAGTAACAAAATTGAGACTCATTTCCTATGTACAAGAATAAAAAGGAAAACAGAAATAAATATAAGAAACGAAGACTGATTGCCCCGAGATTAGTTGATTAGTCATCCTAACTTGAAGCGGGCTCAAAAGATCAACTTTCTAGCGTTTTCACTATCATTTATAGGTATTCTCCATAGGTATTACTCTAATGCATGCTAACAGGTGATTGAGCAAAAATTAGCGGATGTTTAGGAACACGAAAATACACAAAGGATTAGTAATAAAGATTTTTAAAATTATCCGAAAAAACTATTTCGAAAAAAAAAAGTATATTAATCGGGGCTTTAAGTTCGTAGAAATGATCAGGCAGTGCTCCCCAAAATTCCAATCCAGAGTATACTCCTATCCACCAATTTAAAGACCTAACTATCCGGAACGAAATAATCCTTTATTTTTTTTTTAACCCCCTTGTCGTTTCGTTTTTTCAGAAAGAAGAATAAGAACGAAAAAAAAAGAATGGAATTACAATAGAAAAATAAATCTTTTTATTCTTTTCTACTATATCGATCAATATTCATAGAGATAGAATTCGTGTCATAATTCGATTCGCGTAATCGAAAAGGATCGGTTGAAATATCTATTGGTATTTTAACAAGGAATTTTACAAAGAGTATTTTATTGAAGGATTCAAGTTATTACTCAAGAAATCAAAATTGAAATTAGTAAGGGATGAGATCAATTCCGAAGTACGTTTTATTTTTTTTTTAGTATTATAACAGATAGAATTTCATTGCTCGAATTCTGGAACGTCGATAGATTTTATTTTGATCCGCTCTATTCTACAAATATATCAAAATAAATAATACAATCGATCTGGTCCTTAAATTTAGTTATGGACTTCGAGGAGCCGTATGAGGTAAGACTCTCATGTACGGTTCTGTAATAGCGATGGGAACAGTGATGTTATCACCGACTATGATTATCTAACAGTTCAAGTACCGTTGATATAGTTGAGGCCCAATCAAAATCTGGTTTTTGGGGGTGGAATTTGTGGCGTCAACCCATAGGATTTTTTATTTTTTTTATTTCGTCTCTAGCAGAATGTGAAAGATTACCTTTTGATTTGCCAGAAGCAGAAGAAGAATTAGTAGCAGGTTATCAAACAGAATATTCAGGTATCAAATTTGGTTTATTTTATATTGCTTCCTATTTAAACTTATTAGTTTCTTCATTATTTGTAACAGTTCTTTACTTGGGCGGTTGGAATATTTCTATTCCATATATATTCGTTCATGAATTTTTTGAAATAAATAATATAAGCAGAGTCGTTGGACCAACAATTGGTATCTTTATTACCTTGGTTAAAACTTATTTGTTCTTGTTCATTCCTATCACAACAAGATGGACTTTACCTAGACTACGAATGGACCAACTTTTAAATCTTGGATGGAAATTTCTTTTACCTATTTCCCTCGGTAATCTATTATTAACAACCTCTTTCCAACTCCTTTCACTATAAAAGAAAAGGATAATAAAAAAACTAAAATTAGAAAAATTCTAATATTAATTATTCTAATATTAATTAATAATAATAAAGAATAATAAATAAAGAATACTAATTAATAATAATAAATAATAATAATAAAGAAAACTCTAAAACTAAAAAAAGAATATTATGAGTTGTCTTCAACTTAGACAAGAGAAAAAAATAAAAATCAAATTATTCATAAAAATTTACGCTATGTTTCCGATGGTAACTGGGTTCATGAATTATGGGCAACAAACCATACGGGCCGCAAGGTACATTGGTCAAAGTTTCATGATTACCTTATCCCATGCAAATCGTTTACCTGTAACTATTCAATATCCTTATGAAAAATTAATCACATCGGAGCGTTTCCGCGGTCGAATCCATTTTGAATTTGATAAATGCATTGCTTGTGAAGTATGTGTTCGTGTATGCCCAATAGATCTGCCTGTTGTTGATTGGAAATTGGAAACTGACATTCGAAAGAAACGGTTGCTTAATTACAGTATTGATTTCGGAATCTGTATATTTTGCGGCAACTGTGTTGAGTATTGTCCAACAAATTGTTTATCAATGACGGAAGAATATGAGCTTTCTGCTTATGATCGTCATGAATTGAATTATAATCAAATTGCTTTGGGTCGTTTACCAATGTCAGTAGTTGACGATTATACGATTCGAACAATTTTAAATTCAACTAAAAAAAAAAACTAACCACTTTGATTGATTTTTAAATACAATTAGTAAACTAAAAAAAGGAAAATTCTCTTTCGATCTAAAAATATGAAAGGGGGTTTGTTTCATTTTCTTGTTCAATGACTACACAAATTCGAAATTCCAACTATTGATTTGATTGATGAAAATTGCATCGAAACTGAATTTCGATTGACAATCTATTAAGATATCTATAATTCTATCCATAATTCTTTCGATAATATAATAAAGAGAATAAAATTTCGAATGCCTTTTTCAAGAAATTCAAGAAAGAATAAAATTAGTTCAATAGTTGTCCATATAATAATTATTTACACCACTTAGGATTTAAAAGTAATATAATATTCTATATTTGCTATTTTATATTATATCTAAAATAGCAAATATAGAATAAAAAAAAAAATAAAGAATATAAAATATAAAAAAGTTTTTCCTGGTCAAGTGAATAGTCAATAAGGTCATGAAGAAACAATTCAATTTTTTTATTTCTTATTTTACGTGCAATGGATTTACCTGGACTAATACATGATTTTCTTTTAGTCTTTTTGGGATTAGGTCTTATATTAGGAGGTTTAGGGGTAGTATTATTTACTAACCCAATTTATTCTGCCTTTTCATTAGGATTCGTTCTTGTTTGTATATCTTTATTTTATATTTTATCAAACTCTCATTTTGTAGCTGCTGCACAGCTCCTTATTTATGTGGGAGCTATAAATGTTTTAATTATATTTGCCGTAATGTTCATGAATGGTTCAGAATATTACAAAGATTTTAATCTTTGGACTGTTGGAAACGGAGTTACTTCCTTAGTTTGTACAAGTATTTTTGTTTCACTAATTACTATTATTCCAGATACGTCATGGTACGGAATTATTTGGACTACAACAACAAATCAGATTATAGAACAAGATTTGATAACTAATAGTCAACAAATTGGAATTCATTTAGCAACCGATTTTTTCCTTCCATTTGAATTCATTTCAATAATTCTTTTAGTTGCTTTGATAGGTGCGCTTGCTGTGGCTCGTCAGTAAGAAATTTTTCGAATTAATAATCAAAATTAAAACTGTTTTCTACATATCTTTTCCTTCAATTTTATTTAAAGATTTTTTATTTATAAATTATTTTATTTGATCTATTATCCCTAGATTTATTTGTTCAGTACTTATGATATTCTTAATTCTAGTCAATCACAGGTGGAATTGTTGTTCATATTGAAATAAAATATTGAAATAAATCAAAATTGAAAAATTGATAAGGAGTTGGTCAATGATCCTCGAACATGTACTTATTTTGAGTGCCTGTTTATTTTCTATCGGTATCTATGGATTGATCACGAGTCGAAATATGGTTAGAGCCCTTATGTGTCTTGAACTTATACTGAATGCTGTTAATATAAATTTCGTAACATTTTCTGATTTTTTTGATAGTCGCCAACTAAAAGGAAATATTTTTTCAATTTTTGTTATAGCTATCGCAGCCGCTGAAGCAGCTATTGGACTGGCTATTGTTTCGTCAATTTATCGTAACAGAAAATCTACCTGTATCAATCAATCGAATTTGTTGAATAAGTAGTATTAATTGTATAGAATATAATTTTCATATTCAGTAATTTGAGTTGGCGTGTATGATACCTAAATTGTCTGATCATGTTTGTGAAAATCTAAGAATAAGAAATTAAAGTATCTTGCCTCTATTTCAATTTCAGAAGTTGATCCAGAATTGAGAAAATTTCTGGTAAATTATTGATTCGTCTGGTTTCTAAATATATGCTGATTCATTTAGAAATTTACTAGATTGAAATTTTATGACGTTAAAAAAATTTTTAATCCAATGTCACATTCAGTAAAAATTTATGATACATGTATAGGGTGTACTCAATGTGTCCGAGCCTGTCCCACGGATGTATTAGAAATGATACCTTGGGATGGGTGTAAATCCAAGCAAATTGCTTCCGCTCCAAGAACAGAGGATTGTGTCGGTTGTAAAAGATGTGAATCTGCTTGTCCAACGGATTTCTTGAGTGTTCGAGTTTATTTATGGCATGAAACAACTCGAAGCATGGGTCTAGCTTATTGATACTTTACCAGAAAACCCCACTTGAATAATTTTCTTTTTTCTTTACCGCCAAAAACCCGTACTCGAAAAATGTTTTCTAGCACGGGTTTTTCTAGTCTAAGCGTATCTTGTCTTTACCACGAATTCTTTTCCTTGGTTAACAATATTTGTAGTTTTACCAATAGCGGCGGGTTTATTAATTTTCTTTTTCCCTCAGAGAGGAAATAAGGTAATTAGGTGGTATACTTTATATATATGTATAGTAGAGCTCCTTTTAATAACTTATGCGTTCTCTTATTATTTCCAATTTGAGGACCCATTAATCCAATTAAGAGAAGATTATAAATGGATCCCGTTTTTTGATTTGTACTGGAGATTGGGAATAGATGGATTTTCTTTAGGACCTATTTTACTGACAGGATTTATCACCACTTTAGCTACTTTAGCGGCTTGGCCGATTACTCGGGATTCCCGATTATTCCATTTTCTAATGTTAGCAATGTATAGTGCTCAAATAGGATTATTTTCATCTCAAGATCTTTTACTTTTTTTTATCATGTGGGAATTAGAATTAATTCCCGTCTATCTACTTCTGTCCATGTGGGGGGGAAAGAAACGTCTGTATTCAGCTACAAAGTTTATTTTGTATACTGCAGGAGGTTCTGTTTTTTTATTAATGGGAGCTTTGGGTATCGCTTTATATGGTTCTAATGAACCAACATTCCATTTTGAAACATTAGCCAATCAATCATATCCTGTGGGACTCGAAATATTTTTCTATATTGGATTTCTTATTGCTTTTGCTGTCAAATCGCCGATTATACCCTTACATACATGGTTACCAGACACTCATGGGGAAGCACATTACAGTACTTGTATGCTTCTAGCCGGAATCCTATTAAAAATGGGGGCGTATGGATTGATTCGAATCAATATGGAATTATTACCTCATGCTCATTCTATATTTTCCCCTTGGTTGATAATAATAGGCGTAATGCAAATAATTTATGCAGCTTCAACATCTCCTGGTCAACGAAATTTAAAAAAACGAATAGCCTATTCTTCTGTATCTCATATGGGTTTCATAATTATAGGAATTTGCTCTATAAGTGATATGGGACTCAATGGAGCCATTTTACAAATTCTATCCCATGGATTTATTGGTGCTGCACTCTTTTTCTTGGCAGGAACCGGTTATGATAGAATACGTCGTCTTTATCTTGACGAAATGGGCGGAATTGCTCCCCTAATGCCAAAACTATTTACGACCTTCAGTATTTTATCACTAGCTTCCCTTGCATTACCGGGCATGAGTGGTTTTTTTGCGGAATTGATAGTCTTTTTGGGGATAATTACCGGCCAAAAATACCTTTTAACGGCAAAAATATTAATTACGGTTGTAATGGCAGTTGGAATGATATTAACTCCGATTTATTTATTATCTATGTTACGACAGATGTTCTATGGATACAAACTGTTTAATGCCCCAAACTCTTATTTTTTTGATTCTGGACCTCGGGAATTATTTGTTTCGATCTCTATCCTTCTGCCTGTAATAAGTATTGGTATTTATCCGGATTTCGTTTTCTCATTATCAATTGACAGAGTCGAAGCTATTCTATCTAATTTTTTTTATAAATAGTTTTTATAAAAAAAAATTAGAAATGAATTCTAAGCAAAAATTTTTGGCATTTGTGAGAACTTTTTGAATCACCTACTATGGTGATTCAAAAAGTTCTCAACAGCTTACCTGTTTTGTCTCTATGTTTTGCTGGCCTAAAGAGTTACATTCGTTAGATCCTTTGTTCAATTGTTAATTGTTAATGTAAATGAACCATAACTATGTAACCCTATTCCTAATAAATTAACTCCAAAATAACATATCCAAATTATAAGAAAACCAATAGAAGCAACAATTGCCGAATTTAAACCCTCCCAATTTTTATTTGTTCGAGTATGAAAAAAAATCGCGAATATGGTCCATGTAATAAATGCCCAAGTTTCCTTTGGGTCCCAATTCCAATATGATCCCCATGCTTCGTTAGCCCAGACTGCTCCCGAAAGAATACCCATAGTTAAAAAAATAAATCCTATACTTATAATTCGATAACTCCAGTCATCTAATTGTTGAATCAACTGAAACCTATAATAATTTCTATAAGAAAGAAAAGAAATATTTCTTAAAAATTTTTTTCGGTCCGTTATATATTGTATCTCATTAAAGTAAAATGAATCATTTAATAAATTAAAATTATTGCTTTTATCAAAAATTCTTATGAGTTTTTGAAATCTGATTACTAGAAATGCTACGGATAATAATGATCCACACAAAAGAGCTGCATAGCCCAATATCATCATACTTACGTGCATCATTAACCACTGGGATTGAAGAGCGGGTACTAAGATTTCAGATTGATGCATGCCTTTTAAAATACCCGAAGTGGCAAACCCCTGAGTAAAAAAAGTACTTGGCGCGGTTATTGCGCTTAAATAATTTTTATATTTTTTAAAATACGGAACTATATGAATAACAGAAAATGCCCATGAAAGAAAGATTAATGATTCATATAAATTACTTAATGGTAAATGTCCACCAAAAAACCAACGAGTAAATAAGAATCCTGTTATACAGAAAAAAGTAGTTATCATGCCCTTTTCTGACGAATCATAGAGTTCTACGAATTCATCGACTAATAAGGTTATCAAATGAATTGTAATTACAATTGACACGACTGAAAAAGATATATGAGTTAATATATGTTCTAAAGCCAAAACTATCATAAAAAAAAGTTAGGGGGTTCCTTTTTTAGTATTGGGCGTTCCTCTTTTAGTATATAGAATTTAAATTAGGAAGTGAAGTCATTATAGGAGATATTGACTCCTTTTGAAAATTACAGGATGTAATGCCGCTACTCGGACTCGAACCGAGATGCTCTAGCACTGCTTCCTAAGAGCAGCGTGTCTACCAATTTCACCATAGCGGCTTGTTTGAAATCATAATAATCGATTTTTATTTAATCGTCGAGCTTCGAGCCAAGGCTTTTTTATACTTTTTACGAAATATTCAAAATTCATGAAAAAATTTTTATTTAAGACTGAAAACATATCACATTTTATCATTTTATCAATTCCAATTTGAATATTCCATTCCATTTAATAGATTTATGAAAATATTTTATTCCTTAACTTAGTTTTTTGTGTAAATAATTTTGGTTAGGATTTAGAAACATTATTAGGTCTTCTATCATATAACAACAAAATTCAGCTCTGCTGGATAGGTACTTAAAAAAAATTGTCTTTAATTTAATATATATAATAATCTTAGAACCCGCTTCGAACCGAAGTATTAAAATAAAATAAATCAGTTCAAAACCGACACATTTTATCTAAATAAAAGTGAAAGGGTTATTTCTTTTTTTTTTTCAAAAAAAAGTATTATTTTTCAAATTCAGTAGACACAAATTCAGTAGACAAAAGAATGGTTTATTCTATATCTTTATTCTATTTTATTCTATATCTATATTATCTATATTCTATAATATATAATAAAAATATAGAATAAAAACAAAAAAAAGGAGGGCCATTTATTTACTATTCATTAGTTCAAAAGTTCAAAATCAAAATATCAAATTAACAAAAAATATTAAATAAAAAAAGAAAAGAGAGGGAAATTCTTTATATATCTTTATTTCTCTTTATATTTATATATCGTTATTTCTATATTATTTATATATATTTTGTATATATTATTTAGATATTATTTTGATTTTTTGTATTCTTAATTAGAATTAGAAAAAAACTTCGACCTTCCAATGTTCTTTTCAAAAAGTTTTTTCGAATATGCTTTTTTCTTATAGGGTATAGAAAGGACTCCTTTTTGGAACTTCCATTCAAAAATAAAGAAGTTCTTTATTCCTCGAGTTGAATGGGAAAGGCATCTTTTGTCAAAAAAAATAGTTTTTTACTATTTGATTCCTTAATATATATATATTAAATCTGAAAATTAGACTCTTTTCATCAAAGAAGCCTATCCACCCTATTTCTATTTCTGTCTTTTTTCATCATATTAAATGTATAAAAAAAATACATCAATAAAGTTTAAGAACCTCAATTTTTTTATTTATCCTGAAATTGATAGTTAGCCTAATAGAATTATAATAAAAACCGTTAACTTTTTTTCCCATAATTATAATTGGTGAAGTTCAAACTCAACCAAAAATTATATCTAATTCAAATTGAATTTTCAAATTCAAATAAGACTATTAATTAATTTGTTAAATAATTAATTTGTTAAAAAAATAAATTTTTATTAATTCTTTACTTGTACTTTATACCTATGGAAAATCTAAAAGAAAAGTGTCAACTAGTTAATGGTTCTGAATAAAGAAACAAATTATTTTAATGAATCCAGTAAGGATCTGCTAACACCATCCTTTTTCTGGTAAAATTCTCTTTTTTATTATTTTATTCCTAATCACTTTTTCTTATTATTGCTATCAATATTTGACCAATTCGAACTTTTCGATTTGAATATGTGAATTTTTTATTAATTGATAATAATTAAATACTTTAAAATAGAAAAATAGAAATACAAAATTCGATTTTAGTTTTACATACTTTTTATTTTTTCTTTTTCATTTTTTTTTTTTCTTTATTGAATTGACTGATTTAAAAAGATAGAAGAGCTGATAAATCAGAAACACGAAATGATTAATTAGTAATTAAAAAAGTTTTTTTATGGAACATATATATCAATATTCATGGATCATACCTTTCCTTACATTCCCAGTCCCTATGTTAATAGGAGCAGGACTTCTACTTTTTCCGGCGACAACAAAAAGACTTCGTCGTATGTGGGCTTTTCCAAGTGTCTTATTGTTAACTATCGTGATGGTTTTTTCAATTGATCTGTCTATTCAACAAATAAATAGCCGTTTTATTTATCAACATATATGGTCCTGGACCATCAATAATGATTTTTCTTTAGAGTTCGGATACTTGATTGACCCACTTACCTCTATTTTGTTAATGTTAATTACTACAGTTGGAATTATGGTTCTTTTTTATAGTGATAATTATATGTCTCATGATCAAAGCTATTTAAGATTTTTTGCTTATATGAGTTTTTTCAATACTTCAATGTTGGGATTAGTTACTAGTTCGAATTTAATACAAATTTATATTTTTTGGGAATTAGTTGGAATGTGTTCTTATCTTTTAATAGGTTTTTGGTTCACACGACCTAGTGCATCGAATGCTTGCCAAAAAGCATTTGTAACTAATCGTGTAGGGGATTTTGGTTTATTATTAGGAATTTTTGGTCTTTATTGGATAACGGGCAGCTTCGAGTTTCGCGATTTGTTCAAAATAGTCAATAACTTGATTTATAATAATCAAGTTAATCTTGGATTCGTTACTTTGTGTAGCTTTTTATTATTTTCCGGTGCAATTGCTAAATCAGCACAATTTCCTCTTCATGTATGGTTACCCGATGCTATGGAAGGCCCTACTCCTATTTCGGCTCTGATACATGCTGCTACTATGGTAGCGGCGGGAATTTTTCTTGTAGCTCGACTTTTTCCGCTTTTCGTAGTTATACCTTATATAATGAATCTAATAGCTTTGATAGGCATAATCACAGTCTTTTTAGGAGCTACTTTAGCTCTTGCTCAAAAAGATATTAAGAGAGGTTTAGCTTATTCTACAATGTCTCAATTGGGTTATATGATGTTAGCGCTAGGTATGGGGTCTTATCGAGGTGCTTTATTTCATTTGATTACTCATGCCTATTCGAAAGCATTGTTGTTTTTAGGGTCTGGATCTATTATTCATTCAATGGAAGCTATTGTTGGTTATTCTCCCGATAAGAGTCAAAATATGGTTCTTATGGGTGGGTTAACAAAACATATTCCAATTACAAAAACTTCGTTTTTATTAGGAACACTTTCTCTTTGTGGTATTCCACCCTTCGCCTGTTTTTGGTCCAAAGATGAAATTCTTAATGATAGTTGGGTGTATTCACCTAGTTTCGCAATAATAGCTTGGTTCACTGCGGGATTAACTGCATTTTATATGTTTCGGATTTATTTACTTACTTTTGAAGGATATTTAAATCTTAATTTTAAAAATTACAATGGGAAAAAAAACAATTCATTTTATTCAATATCTTTATGGGGTAAAGAAGGATCAAAAACGTTTAATAAAAATTTTCGTTTATTACCTTTATTAACAATGAATAATAATGACAGGATTTCTTTTTTTTGGAAGAACACATATAAAATTGATCGTAATATAAGAAATTTTACACGGCCCTTTATTACTATTCAAAATTTTAACACTAAAAGTATTTTTTTCTACCCGCGGGAATCCGAGAATACTATGTTATTTCCTATACTTGTCTTCGTACTATTTACTTTCTTTATTGGAGACATAGGAATTCCTTTCAATCAAGAAGAAATCAAGTTGGATATATTGTCAAAATTGTTAACTCCGTCTTTTAACCTTTTGCATGAAAATGAACAAAATTCTGTGGATTGGTATGAATTTTTAAGAAATGCAATCCTTTCAGTTAGTATAAGTTTTTTCGGAATATTTATAGCGTCATCCTTCTATAAGCCTGGTTATTTATCGTTAGAGAAATTCAATTTCTTTAATTCATCTCCGAAAAAAGGCTTGACCAAAATTCTTTCGGACAAAATAAAAAATGGGATATATAATTGGTCCTCTAATCGAGGTTACATAGATTCTTTTTATGCAATATCTTTTATTGGGAGTGTAAGAAAATTAGCTGAATTTTTTTCTTTTTTTGATAAACGAATAATTGATGGAATTATCAATGGAGTCGGTCTTACCAGTTTCTTTGTAGGAGAAAGTATAAAATATGCAGGCAGCGGACGCATTTCTTCTTATCTTTTATATTTATTTTATGCCGTAATTTTTTTATTAATTTATTATTATTTTTCTTTTCAATAATTTATTAATCTTACAGGATTACAAAAATGATCATTGTTTCTATATCGAAGTGGACGATTCCAATGTTTAGAATCAAAAAGAAAAGTTACAAGAGGTTTTTCAACCCATAACAGATTTTTCTTTTTTTTTTCTATCAATATTTCGAACTTCGAATTTTTTTGATTCCCATCCAGAGAAAAAGTTTCAGAAAGTGGTCTATTTTTAGAGCATGTCTCTTTAAAGTGAAAATGGAATTCATCCTTTGTTTTTTGCTTTCCATTCACTTGGATCTCTTCCGTTTCGTCGATTTTGTCCGGATCCTCCTTTTCTTCCGAAAAAAGGGAAGAAAAAGGATCTTCTTCGGTGGATCCCTCTTGTTCCCACTCCGTTTCGGAAGTTGTTTCTACATCTGTTTCTTCCGTTTCGAAAGTTGTTTCTACATCTGTTTCTTCCGTTTCGAAAGTTGTTTCTTCATCTGTTTCTTCCGTTTCTGAGGTTTCTTTCAGTTTCTTACTAAAAATGGGTTCCGGTGCTCTGCCTAAATAGAAGAGACAGGGAATAAAGAAGAGAATACTAAAGAATTGAGCCCTATTAGCTTTCAATTCTGCCATAATGTACTTATTATATCTAATGGACTTTTTCGATCTAATAGAATTTTGCTGTATCCAGACTAATATCAATCCAACCCATTTCATGAATAAAATGTGACCAATTAACCAACCAACAAAACTACTTGTTACAAATAACATCTTGTTGTTGCATCGAAACATATAAATGTTGACTAATCTGACTAACATTGAACTTGGAAAAAAAATGAAAGGGTTGAATAATTGAAAAATGAGATTATTCAGGAATCGAAATTGAGTGCTAAGATTACGCATTGAATTTCTATTAGTAGATCCATAATAATCAAAAAAGGAATAATCCAAAAAGTCGTCTTTGTGATTGTTCCAGAAGAAATGAAACAAAAGATAGGGTAGAGCTAGGACAGTTATTGTATGAGGTCTACCCAATGCTAGATGCAGAGGCGCATAATAGATCGATATGAACATCATGAGCTGTCCCATAATAAAACCTGTTATTGCTGATACCGTCTTCTCAGTTCCGTCTTCTCCGTCTTCTATAGCCGGAGTTTGGAGAAGGAAGAGATAAGAGGGCCCCATGGAAAATGTGGTCAGAAATCCATAATAGAGCCCGACCACAACGACCGAATTGAGTATCTTCATGCATAAAGATACTAGATTACCTAGTATAAA